ATTATTTTTTGTTTGTTATTGTCTTCTTTATTATATTTCTTTCGAATGAATCGAAAATTCCAGAGTATATCTTTTCACGGGTCGAACCAAAAAAAAAGAAACTTCGAATATTTCCCTCTTTACTTTACCTTTATCCGGCAGAAAAAAAAAGGAAAATTCCCTATTTTTTTGTCCATGTCCCTAAATTAAATATTAAATAATAGGAGACTTAAATGAAAGTCCCTTTCTCGCATTCGCTCTCCATTGCATTGGCGGAACAAAAATTTCTGATGCATCAATATGGAAATATTTGGTACATGAAGCCATGATCTGATATCTATATCGAAATCCTATATAGATAGAAACTGATCTTTTTCTGGAATAAAAGAAAGATATTGAAAAATATATTGCTCTTGTGACTCGGAATAAATGGTTTCTCTGTGGAGGAAGGGAATAGCGATTTATTCCTATGGAGCATCCAGGAACAAGAAGATTCAATCGGAAATATCGACAAATTCTTGCGTGGTCCAAGGAAATAAAAAAAAGGGGTCCGCTTCTACAATTTTATCTCTATCCAATTTGAATATCAGAATAGCTGATATAGTCATGATTCAATGGGTCAGGTCCACTTACTTTTTCTTTTCTTGATTTCTAATTTTTCCGATGGATTTAATTGGAACAATGGAGAAGTAGTAAAACTTTGGTTTGTCGATTCATAATTGAGATTGGGTATTATCTCGAATATCCATGTCCCGGGACCAAAAATATAAATAATGAAACATGAGGAGGAGTATAGCCTGTAGTGACATAGTAGTCCTCCTAATAAGTGGGATTCCTTATTATCATAATGAACAAATGTTCAACTTTATACCTATAACTCATTAGAATGATAACTCATTATGCGGTCCGTTTACCTTTTTTTTTATTACAAATATTTTACCTTTTTTTTATTACAAATATCAATAATATCTCTATTCTCCGATGAAAAATGAAGACTAAGGCGGGAGCTTCGTGGAAAAAGCCCTTTATCGGATTTGAACCGATGACTTACGCCTTACCATGGCGTTACTCTACCACTGAGTTAAAAGGGCCATTTTCTTCAATTCATGAAGAGGCCACTAACCACTATGAGTCTACTGCATGTATCTATGTATAGACTATATGTACATATATACATGTATGCATAGGGGGCTCATTCAAGAACAAGCTATTTGATTTACCTAGGAAGTTCTAGGGTCAAATCAAACGATTATTTATATTTGAGAAATATCAATGCAATGAATTGTTTCGCTCCTAATTGCTTTGCTTTTATTGACCCATCGAGGCGAGATTCACTTGATTGATACATGTACCAATCCGACATAGATCCAAAATATTTCATCGAATCATGGGATGAAGGATTCGACTCGTACCCTGAACTGAATTCTTATAGAAAAAAAAGAATCTTTTCGATTACTTGTCAATCCCTTCCCAGATTTACGAGTTCTACATCACCTTTTTGAATCAATCAAAAAAAAATTCTATCATTTCTGAATTTCCTGGCTTAGTGTTAGTGAGGCATATCTCGTCTTAACGATGAGCGAATCAATGAGTGAAAATTGAAGAAAGGGGGTTTGACTTTTTTTTGTCGGACAAATCCCCGCTGAGGGGATCCTATACTTCGTCATATATATATGATGGTTCATGAATGAACAATCAAAAAATTCTATGTAATTGTGGAAGCAAGAAAGATTCTTCGGATCTAGTCATGCCATTACATTATATTGACAATTCCAAAAAACTGCTCATACTATGAACATAATATGATGGCGATCGGGCAGGTATGCCCCTATCGTCTAGCGGTTCAGGACATCTCTCTTTCAAGGAGGCAGCGGGGATTCGACTTCCCCTGGGGGTAGGGTATTACGAAAGGAAGTTGATCATGGATTATCAATAAGCCTAGAATTGATTCTTCCTGGGTCGATGCCCGAGCGGTTAATGGGGACGGACTGTAAATTCGTTGGCGATATGTCTACGCTGGTTCAAATCCAGCTCGGCCCAATAATTCGCCGATCCATGGGGATGATATAACCAATTTGTCCTCCAGAAATGCCTGATATAGAGGAATAAATAGTCCATTTTTTCTGCTATATCCCTATTTCTTTGTTCATTTGTTCCCACGCGTTCTGATCTTTCTAACGATCTAGATTAATAATCTGTAAATATAAGAAGGAGTAAAGAAAAAAAGAGTCCTTTTTTTTCATTGAAAGATTGATTATCTTATCAATCGATGTGGCAATAACCACAGGATTACTAGTAATCCGTGTCACTCTCAGTATAGTTCATATCCATGTGAATATCAATCACTCGTGTTTCTGGTAAAACACGGCAATTATAAATATAAAGAAATTATAAGAATATGTATGAGAATATGTATGCTGTATAACTCATTTCCCTGGGATTGTAGTTCAATCGGTCAGAGCACCGCCCTGTCAAGGCGGAAGCTGCGGGTTCGAGCCCCGTCAGTCCCGACCTAGAATCCGATGAATCCATCAATTCATCTCTCCATTTTCTGTGAAGGGGGGGCAAGGGGCAGAATTGAATTCTCAGCGGCGGACCTTATTTCTTTCGTTTTTCGTTTCGCATTTCTCATCGGACAAATACGGTAATTTCAATTACTTCAACTAGTACCGATTGATGGGAGAGAGACATATGTAGATTGAATTGATCGGTGGTATCACCATATTTAGGATTCCAAGAGAGACTGTACTGGTCTGGCTTTTTCGATTGCTCCTGATCAATGGAATGAAATAGAGTACCCATATGTTTTCTGGGAACACATACACAAATTGTATTCGTTTATTGTACGATACACAATTAACTTAATATAGAATATAGTTACCCCGACAGCGACAGAGTACTTTTCAGATGAAATCTACCCCCTTTTCTAACTCCGATTTTGCTCAATTACGAATTGAAAACAATTTATCTATCTCATTTGAATTGCATACTTTCTTTTTGATGTATGTGTCTCAGTCCTCAATCCAAGGAAAGAGGATACTAATATAATAAAAGATCAAACAAAGATCCGCCTCTCTTGTCTTGTTCTAGGGAGGGAAGGAATGAATAGATTTTTTTCTTCCTATTTTACCCCATCGAAGAAAGAACAAAATCAATAAATAAAATAGTGAATTTATCGGAATATTCGATCTTTTTTTTATACCGAGACCCATTTTTATCACACTTCTCTGTCTCCCAAGAAGATTAGATCATCACAAAAACTTCGCTTAGAACTTAACTCATCCTTTTTTCCATTTCACTCCTACTGTTTGGGTCTGTGACCAATGGAACACCGGTTAGATAATACCTCATCAGATGATTGTATAAGGAAGACGGTAGGTTATAGAAAAGAAAGAGTGGAAATGAGAAATTCAATGGGATTCTTGATTGAATCAGGAATCCCATTTTGGATTCGGTATGGATAAAGGATCTTCCTATGTTATACTATTCAATTCTCGACGATGAATCCGATTTGATAGATCAGATATTGTTATTCATGATATTGATCCGATTCAGTATCATCAGGATGCAATCCATCCCATGGAATTTTCAGGAGAAAGACTTATTATCTCTATGGGATTAGATCCCGAGTTATTGCAAAGCAAAAAAAAAAAACGATGAGATTATGGAAGTCAATATTCTCGCATTTATTGCTACTGCGCTGTTCATTCTAGTTCCTACTGCTTTTTTACTTATCATCTACGTAAAAACAGTCAGTCAAAATGATTAATTTGAATGAAACTTGACTTATTAGTTCTTATCAATGATTGAAGAAATGAAAGGGATTCAAATCCCAAGTCTTAAATGAAATGAGTGGATTGGAGTCAGCAGTATATGAGATAGTATGGTAGAAAGAACTATATGAACCTTTCTACCACACTATCTATTATTGTATTGTATAAAGTTGTATAAAGATATGTACTTGATATGGATCAATCTATAATATGTATCTACATATGTCTACATGTAAATAGCACTCCAATTCTATTTCTTCGCTACATCCATTTGTATTGATTTCGATCAATCTGAAATAATCGAACGTCAACTCTTTCCTAAGTTTCTGATTATTTTCAATATGGATCCCGAGATCTATCGAAACAATCAATGTAGGAAGAATAGTATGGGCATATATTATATAAATTATATAAAAGGAAAAAAAATAGGGGTTGGTTGCTCCTCATTGTAATATCCATAATTCTGGTAAGGGCCGGTTCATCGAAATAGAATATTTCGGAAGAATTCGGTTGGAAAAAATTTCCATTTCCTATCATGTGTGTTCAGTTTGGAAATACGAACATGGGAATCAAATCATTGAAATCTTTGTTTGATCGAAGGGTTCTTATTCCTATATTACTGGATTCTGGTAGAATTTTTGAAATGGGCATATTTTTTTTTTAGCTTCGCAGAATGATCTATTAAACAATTGATACAATTCGATTACTCAACTCAATTATCAATTAGTAGTACCCCTAGAGTCCACTTCTTCCCCATACTACGAGTGAAAGGGAAAATGTAAAGACTACCATTAAAGCAGCCCAAGCGAGACTTACTATATCCATGTGAATTATGTCCCCTATCTATAGGAATATGAAGGAATTATTCCATTATTTATCATTAATAATAGTGGAATCAATGGTGCAGAGTCAAAATGGGATTCTGACCTAATGCTATTGATGAACCAATCCAATGAATACACTCTTAACAAGTTCCTATATGATTTCTGGTAGAATTGGGAAGCATTAATCACAAGCAAGATACACAGTTACCCCCTTGGAAGTTTCAAGGGAATCTTACTAATGGAACATGTAGGAATAGTAAGACCTATTGTTTGTTGCCTTTCATAAGCAAAAGGCCTAAAAATATACCATCAAGATCGATAACTATCTATCACATACCTCTATCTCCCATCTAAGCCTTACTGTCTCTGTTTCTGTGAAACAATCGGGAGACACCCTATTACATTCTTGGCGGGGTTACCAAAA